AATTTCTATATATAATTTTTTAGAGAATGGTGATTAGAATGAACGATTCATAAATATAAAAAAATGACAAATCAAAAAATTCTATGGAATAATGATAATGAAAGACAGAAAAATCCTTTGAATTGAGTGATATTATTCCATTATATTTATATTGACAATTTCAAAAAACTATTCATACTATGATCATAGTATGATGGCAGTCGGGCAAGTATGCCCCCATCGTCTAGTGGTTCAGGACATCTCTCTTTCAAGGAGGCAGCGGGGATTCGACTTCCCCTGGGGGTAGGGTACTACAAAAGGAAGTTGATCATGGATTATCAATAGGCTTGGAATTGATTCTTCCCGGGTCGATGCCCGAGCGGTTAATGGGGACGGACTGTAAATTCGTTGGCAATATGTCTACGCTGGTTCAAATCCAGCTCGGCCCAAAAATTCGCGGATCCACCATGAAATCATATAACCCGTTTGTCTTTCTAGATAAATGCTTGATACGGAAGAATAAAATAAAAAACTCCCATTTTCCGATATCTCTCTCTACTGTTATTTTTTTTCTATTTTTTTTCCTACAAATTCCGATCTTAATAATGATCTCGATTCATATCAGGATCTGTAAATATAAAGTTTCAGAAAAAAATAAATTTAAGAAAAGAATAAAGTAAAAAAAAAATGACTATTAATCGATGCTCCTATCACTAAAGTGCATCTCCCCGCGTATATCAATCTATTACTCGCGTTTCTGTTAGAATATAACAATTCTAATCTAAAATCTACATAGAAAAGGTTTGAAGGAAATAAAATCATAAATAAACATATGTTATGTTATACACTTTATTTCCCTGGGATTGTAGTTCAATTGGTCAGAGCACCGCCCTGTCAAGGCGGAAGCTGCGGGTTCGAGCCCCGTCAGTCCCGATGGATCCAAATTCAATAAAAAAATACATCAATTAATCTCTTCCTTTCCCGTGAAAGAGAGAACAAATAACATAACTGAATTTTCGTCCAAGTGAAACGGAATCTCTCTTATTTTGTTTCTTTTCCCATTTTTCCTTAAATCAAAAAGGGGGAATTTCCATTTCTTCAACCGAGTACTGATTGATGGGAGAAAGACATATGTGACATATGTGAATTACCATCAATTATTGGTAGCATCATATTCAGGATTCGAATGGATATGGTACAGGGTCTAGCTTTTTTGATTATGCCCGATTTTTCTAATTGAATAGAGTACTCTACGTTTCCGGGGAGCACATACACACACAAAGGGAATTTGGACGTTACAAAATAAATTTAACTATAGTAAACCTTGATCTAATTTTTCGTATTAAATAAAAATATACCCTTTCCGGCTCGAATTTTGTGTAACCTCAATTAGTAATTTCAATTACTAAATTGAATTTGAAACCATATATCTCATTCAAATTTCACACTGAACTTTTGGTATATACGTCCCACAACTAATTCGAGTAAAGAGGATATTAATAAGCTCAAACAAGGATCCCATCTCTCTTAGCGAGGGAATTAATAATTTTTGAAAGTTTAAGTAAGGTTTCTGCTACAGAAAGAACAAACTTTATATTTTTAATGAATTTGATGGAATATTTTCTTTTTTATAGTGCGGCTTGTCTTTATCATACTTATTTATTTTTATACTTATTTATTTAATTTTTAATTTAAGAAGATTTGATTAGTACAAAAAAAGGAAGGAGTTTAGTTCGAACCTCCCTCTTTTTCCTTTTTTGAATTGCGCTGCTATTGTTTGCTTGAGTTTGGTTATAACGAGTGGGGGGGTAGTCTGATGAGACTTCATCAGATAATTGCATTGGACAAGAGGGCGGTTCATTATAGAAAAGAAAGAATGCAAAAAATGATAACTAAAAAAAAGTAAAGAAATTCTTGATTGGATCAGGAATGGAATCCCATTTTGTTTGAATTCGGTATGGATAAAAGATCTTCCTATGTTATACTATTCAATTCTCGACGATGAATCGATTTGATAGCCCAGATATTGTTATTCATGATATTTTAATACCATTCGATATCATCGAGATGTAATGGATCCCATTGAATTTACAAGCGAAACTTTTATCATCTCTATGGGATTAAATCCCGAGGTTATTGCGAAAAAAAAATGAAACGATGAGATTATGGAAGTAAATATTCTCGCATTTATTGCTACTGCACTGTTCATTCTAGTTCCTACCGCCTTTTTACTTATAATATACGTAAAAACAATCAGTCAAAGTGATTAATTTGAATTAAACTCGAGTTTCGGGTTTTTATCAATTATTGACGATAAGAAAAATGAAAAGGATTAAAATTTCGCGTCTTAAATGAAATGGGCGGACTAGAATTATCTGTATTCTACAAGAAAAGTATTCTATGAGATCCGATAGTATGGTAGAAAGAACTATATGAATCCTTCTACCATACTATCTATTATTGTTATTGAAGTGTATAAAATTGTACTGTATAAAAATACAGGTTGTGAATATCGATCAATTTCAATATAGATGAATCTACAATATAGTTCTTTATATTTATATATAGATATCATATCAATTACATATATGTAATGTTAATTAATATAATATACATTCTGTTAATTCCAATAAATCTGAAATTAAATAATCGAAAGGCCGCTCTTACTCTTACGATTCTTTTTAGTTTCTAGATTTCTCATTCTTTTGAATATGAATTCCTATACCCATAATCAATAAAGGAAAAAAAAGTTATGGGCATAAAAAAAAAAAAAAAAGAAAAATCGAGTAATCCTTTTTTTAGCATTCTAAAGAAGTAATTGATTGAGCAGTTGACAGATGATCCAGGGGTTCGGTTCCGTGGAAACTTTTTATCTTTGGATTTCGAAAAGAATTAGCAAACCCCATCTTTAACGTTTGAACCATGATATGAAATGAGTTCCATAAAACAAGCATAAATCCAATTTTTGAAATAACTAAAATAATAATAAATAAAACAAGCGGTAAGCACGTAATATATGGGTGGCTACCCCGAGGTACTATCTTATTATGAGGTAGTATATTATTATGCGTAGTATCTCATTGCACAACCACTATGTCTATGGTCTTTCGTGTCGAAAGTATGTATCCACTTAAAAACTTATAATAATAACAGAACTCTTTTTTTTACTGTTCAAAGAAAAATCAAAGAAAAAAAGGGAAACCAAAACCAATAACAAATGAAATAAAAGCAAAAAAAAAGCTTTGCAGAACGATCTAGAAAACAATCGATACAGTTTGATTCTTCAATTAGTAGTACTTCTAGAGTCCACTTCTTCCCCATACTACGAGTGAAAGGGAAAATGTAAAGACTACCATTAAAGCAGCCCAAGCGAGACTTACCATATCCATGTGAATTATGTCCCCTATCTCTATGAATATAAAAGAATTATTCCATTATTTCTCACTAATCATTATTGTTCACTAATAATAGTGGAATCACTAGCGCATAGTCAAAAAGAGATTCGGGCACAACACCATTGTTGAAACAATCCAAAAAATCTAATTATAACAAGTGATTATATGATTTCCAGTATAATCGAAAAACATTAACCACAAGTAAATAAAAGACGCAGATAAATTCTTGGAAGTATCAAAGGAGTGTTAGTAACATGTAGTAATAATAAGACCTAGTCTTTCTTTTGTTGCCCTACATTACATTAAGTAAAGAGTATAAAAATAGAGAATCAAGATAGATCACTATCTATCACATACTCCTATATTTCTTTCTCATTTGATCGAATCTTTACAGTCTCCCGATTGTTTCATAGAGACAATCGGGAGACTGTAAAGATTCGATGCGTGACTAGAACTTACCGAAAAGAAAGAATTTATTTTTTTACTTAATATTACTTTTTTTAAGATTTTAAGAAAAAGCCAATTAGCCAGCCATTCAATATAATATTAATAGAATGCTCGAGCACTCAGATACTTTAATGAGTCCGTATATAAAGTATCTTCCTCCCTTTCCGTAACTAAAAATTCAATTAGATTCCCTATCCGTCTATCCAATCTAACTCAAGACCCAGTCAGTAGACACTACATTAGTAGTCGAAGGGCTATCATATCAAGATTTATATGATTCTTTTTCATTACTCTAAAAAATACTTGAAACCTAGACGGAAGGATTTATTGCATTTTAGAGAACAGAACCCCCAACGATGTTTAGAATCAAGCAAATCAAAAGAGGCTTTTTCTTCTGCTGGAAAAAAATGATAAAGTTATATCAGAAAAACAGAAGAAGGTATTTCGATTCTTTTGTTGATGAGGCGACACCCGGATTTGAACTGGGGAAAAAGGGATTTGCAGTCCCCCGCCTTACCACTCGGCCATGCCGCCAAAACGATACAAAATATATGAGAATATTTCTTTTTTGGGAGGGGGGGGGATTACTAAACTTCTTTTTTATTGTACTTGTTTCTTGAATCCTCTTTTACTTAATCCCTTTCCTAAAAGAGGGGCCCTCCCTTTTTGTTTGGATTGGCTCTATCTCTTCGATTGATAGTATCTTACAACACACAATATCTAAAACTAAAAACCTAAAAACTTTCCGTTCTTCTTCTATTGAAAGAAAATAAAAAATCAAATGTGAATTTTAAGTCACAAAAGCCAAAATTCAGGCCAAATAGGAACCGTTAACTTTAACTATTGATTGCTAATTCATAAATTATTCTTGAATTTAAATTGAAAATCGGGTTTCCCTAATGATATAAGGAAAAAAATCCCCAAATTGATACCTTACCTAAACCTAACTAAATCAAAATGGGTACATAACTAATCATTACTAATCCGTATTGATTCGTTTCCATAAAAAAACCGTGTCTCAATTTAAATTATAATAGCGATTATGAGTATATGTAAACCCCAGAACATAAATGATTACTCTTATCTAAATCTAATTGGGTATCTTATCTCTATAAGATGCCTATAGGGAATTTTGGGATTCCATTTTGACAATTTTTCATTGAATAGAAAAAATAAATT